AAAGAGAGGGATTCGAACCCTCGGTAAACAAAAGCCTACATAGCAGTTCCAATGCTACGCCTTGAACCGCTCGGCCATCTCTCCTACATAATGATTATGAATCAAAAACCAAGTGAATAGTGAGTTCTTCATATTTCATTCTAGATTATTGGATTGGATAAGTATGACCAATCCATTTTAACTATATATTTGAACTATATATTACAAAATATTATAAATAAAAATAGAAAATTTTTCATCAAAGTAAAGAAAGATCTTTCGAGGCCTCAAGACAATTATTTTTTTACGAAATTTTTTTATTTGTAATTTTGAAAATGAAAAGGGGGTTTGTGTTTGCAAAAACGACTCCTACTAGAAATTCGATTCGAATCCATTAAATCAATGAATTAGAACGAATCAACTGATTAATAGGTCTAGATTTTTTAGACTAGGGTTAATGGATACCTTTCTATCATAATTCTATATAGACTACGATTCCATACCTTACAAATTCTCAAATTTCTTTCTGACTTTAGAATTCTCAACAACAAACCCCTTCCCTCACCCCTCTATTCTAGATTGATAAAACATTTTGTATAGTGGATTGTATACCTGCTATGTACATAACATAAAAAAGAGGTGGTTATTCTATTTTCATCATAGAATGATTTTTTCCTCTTTGTATCATAATTCAATACAAATTTCTCGAGTTATTTGAATCTGTAACTTCAACGAAATCGGAATAGTTCGCTTCGTTGGTATACTACTACATTAGGATGAAATCGAACCGGGTTGGACCTTTTCTTATTGATTCCTATAAAAAAGGAACAATTGGAATAAAAAGCCCATAATCTTTTTTTTTTCAAATCAATCTATTTTTATGTTATTTCGTACTGTACAATTCTTTTCTTTGTGGGATCATTTTCCCCCGAGAGGGAATGAGAAGAATTATAAAATGGATTGCTAGCTATGCCTAGATCGCGGATAAATGGAAATTTTATTGATAAGACCTTTTCAATTGTAGCCAATATCTTATTGCAAATAATTCCGACAACTTCAGGAGAAAAGGAGGCATTTACCTATTACAGAGATGGTGTGATTTGATTCTTTTTTTTCTCTTGGTCTTACGAGAAAGACATGTGATTCGGAAAAATTTTTGAAATAAATCTACGCTTGTTGAAGGTGAAGTTTGGAAATAGAACAATTCCTTCTGTCGTGTATCCTCGATTAATGCAACCTCAGATGCTATGTTTCAATCTTAGATTCTAGTATTGAGCGAAAGGTTATATCTAGAGGTTCTGTATTATGGGGCAATCCTACTCCACTACACTAGTACCAACGGACAGCATAAGGGAAGAAGCACTACACCTAGGAATCAACAACACGAAAACCTTGTTAGAAATGACCCCTTTCCTTATTGGGCTCGGGACTAAAAGAATGGTTGGGACAACAAACATCCATCTCGTTCGTACTTTGGATACCAATATAACCATCGAAGGTTGTTTGAAGTGACTAATTCCTGGAAATTAGGAGGCGTTGAAAACAAAGAAATTGCTCGAGTTCTCATTTCTATCTAGTTATCTAGTCTCAACACCCTTGATATTAAGAAAAGATCTCTTGCAGGAAGGTTGGCTAGAGATTTCTTGTAAAAACACTAGCCCTGCTCAGTCCATAATGAGAATATTTTCATCTTTTTGATTTCATGTATATTCTCCTTATGCACATAAGGGAGGAGCCGTATGAGGTGAAAATCTCACGTACGGTTTTGGAACGGAGATTCTTTTAATTGAATGGCGACCGTAACGGATGTCAGCTCAATCCGAAGGAAATTATGCAGAAGCTTTACAGAATTATTATGAAGCTATGCGACTAGAAATTGATCCTTATGATCGAAGTTATATACTCTATAATATAGGTCTTATCCATACAAGTAATGGAGAACATACGAAAGCTTTGGAATATTATTTTCGAGCACTAGAACGAAATCCATTCTTACCACAAGCTTTTAATAATATGGCCGTGATCTGTCATTACGTGCGACTATCTTCACTATAGAAGTAAAAAAAGAAAAACAAAAAAAGGCTTTCTACATATACATCGTCTAAAACAACGATTTTTATCAGCTGTAGCAAAGAAAAAAACTTTATATTCATAAAAGTTGAAATATGAAGAAAATAAATAGATATACCTAGCTACTTTTTCTATGGATAAAAAAAGAATCTAATTGGTAAGGGAAGCACCGTAAAGATCAATTGGCGAAATTTGGGGCCAATACAATAATAACTGCGTACTTATGTCATGATGGTAGATATACTTATCTCGTGATGTGAGATAAAATAGGAATCCACTTATGTAATAGAGTTGATCCACTAAAGTCTTGAGCAGCGGTGTAGGATCAGATCCCAAAGATAGTAAGTTTTTCTTTCTTAGGAAAGAAAGTCTTTTTCAAAGATTCTATATAAATTTATATACGAAACCAAGATAGTTACCTTTCAGAAAATCGAATGATAGGGGAATTTTT